GAAAAGAATTTAATTTCTTCTTTTTATTTCGTAGTTGAAAACAATTGGGAGGATTTTTGGACTCCCTTTCTCATCTCAGGGGTAATTGAATGACGAGGAGCCGTATGAGGTGGGAATCTCACGTACGGTTCCGTATAGTGACATTGGAGCTGTCGACTATTCCACGACTACACCAAAGAAACCCAACTCTGCCCTACGTAAAGTCGCGAGAGTTCGATTAACCTCCAAGTTTGAGGTAACGGCTTACATACCAGGTATTGGCCATAATTTGCAGGAACATTCGGTGGTCCTCGTGAGAGGCGGAAGGGTCAAAGACCTACCCGGTGTTAGGTATCACATTGTTAGAGGAACCTTAGATGCTGTAGGGGTGAAGGATCGTAAGAAAGGGCGTTCTAGTGCGTTGCATAACATTGTCACAACTCGTATCACTGCGACGATTCCGTATCAGTTGTTCTGATATGTTAAATGTGTAGCTGACCCAGTATTGCAAGGGGACTGAAGCCTGCTACTACAGAGATTGATAGAGATTAATTATTATCTATCTATTTGTGTGAAACAACTTGGTGTCTAAGGTATTCTATTCCACTAAGTTGAGTTTTACCTGGACTCCCACCTAGAAAATCTTGGGACGTCTTTTCCTCTTGGAACAGGTTTAGATTACGACTACGGAGATTCAGTGAAGGCTTTATGCACATCTACTGATTGGATTGATAAACCTACGGACATTTCTAGTAAGATAACTGAATTGCAAGATTTTCTTCTTTTATATCTAAACTTCGATTTTCTCATCCGCGGAATAAGAGAAAACGGATACCCAATATGCAATGAGTAAATATGATTTGCATCTTAAAAAATAAATGGTTCAAAATCATTTGAATAGTTTCTATTCAATCATGTGGAAAGCTGTATTCGATGAAAGTCGCACGTGCAGTTTGGAGGGAGATCCTCGACTAACCGGTGGATCCACCCTACAATATGGAGTGAAGAAGCCGAAATAGTAGCTTAAGATACCATTGAAATAAAAGAATTGATTGAAATCTGACATATTTATATTTGTAAACTCGTGTTACATCGGAGCAGTGTAGTGAACAGAAAGAAAACTATCGAATCAGATCCAATTTATCGTAATCGATTAGTAAATATGCTAGTTGATCGTATCCTGAAAAACGGCAAGAAATCACTGGCTTATCAGATTTTTTATCAGGCTATGAAGCGGATTAGGTAAAAGACAAATAGGAACCCACTGTCTGTTCTGCGACAGGCGGTGCGCGGGGTAACTCCCGACGTAGTGACAGAAACCAAACGTGTAGGTGGATCAACTTATCGAGTTCCCGTTGAAGTAGTACCGGCAGAGGGAAAAGCTTCGGCTATCCGGTGGTCATTAATCGCGTGTCGAAAACGCTCAGGTCGAAGTATGGTTTTAAGATCGAGTGATGAATCAATGGATGCCGCCAGAAATTCCGGTAGTGCCATACGGAAGAAGGAGGAGACTCATAAAGTTGCGGAAGCCAACAAAGCTTTTGCCCATTTCCGTTAGTTTCGGATTCGTTCCAATCCGCAGTAATTGCGTTGTGGATTGGAACCGGGGCACAAACTATCTGGGAATCGAAAAACACTACGAAGAAATGGTTGAGTTGAGTGAGGGGTGAACGACGAATAACGGGTGTCCAAGCCACAAGTGGGGATTGGCAACTACTTCTCTTCTTTCTTAGGTTGTTAATTATTAGACTTCTCCTGATAGGAGGCGGGGGGGGGGGGCCGGTGCAGGGTTGCGGAGTGCCTCGCAAAAAGGCTTGACGCATGACCAGTTTTTCAGAGACTGAAATTAATTGGGACGCGCATCGCATGGAGTAGAAATTGTTTGAGATATCAAAAAGAAGCCCCCATATCCAAGAATTCTGGAGACTCAATTAATTTTGGTTGACACAGATTGGTTTTTGTGATATATTATAAATTAACAAGCTTACTAGCCTGGGGAATCACCAATTATTTCTTGAAAACCGAAAATTACCATGACCGCAACTTTAGAACGACGCGAAAGCGCAAGCCTATGGGGTCGCTTCTGCGACTGGATTACCAGCACCGAAAACCGTCTTTACATCGGATGGTTCGGTGTCTTAATGATTCCCACCTTGCTAACCGCAACCTCTGTATTCATCATTGCTTTCGTCGCAGCTCCTCCCGTAGATATTGATGGTATCCGCGAACCCGTTTCTGGTTCTTTGTTATACGGTAACAACATTATCTCCGGTGCTATCATCCCTACTTCTGCAGCTATTGGGTTACATTTCTACCCAATCTGGGAAGCAGCTTCCGTCGATGAATGGCTTTACAATGGTGGTCCTTACGAACTTATCGTTCTTCACTTCCTACTTGGTGTAGCTTGCTACATGGGTCGCGAATGGGAACTAAGCTTCCGTCTAGGTATGCGTCCTTGGATCGCTGTTGCGTACTCGGCTCCTGTCGCAGCTGCTGCCGCCGTCTTCCTGATCTACCCAATTGGTCAAGGAAGTTTCTCTGACGGTATGCCTCTAGGCATTTCTGGTACTTTCAACTTCATGATCGTCTTCCAGGCTGAGCACAATATCCTTATGCATCCCTTCCACATGTTGGGTGTAGCTGGCGTATTCGGCGGCTCCCTATTCAGTGCTATGCATGGTTCTTTGGTAACTTCTAGTTTGATCAGAGAAACAACTGAGAATGAGTCTGCTAATGCAGGTTACAAGTTCGGTCAAGAAGAAGAAACCTACAACATTGTAGCTGCTCACGGCTACTTTGGTCGTTTGATCTTCCAATATGCTAGCTTCAACAATTCTCGTTCTCTGCACTTCTTTTTAGCTGCTTGGCCCGTAGTAGGTATCTGGTTCACCGCTTTAGGCATTAGCACCATGGCATTCAACTTGAATGGTTTTAACTTCAACCAATCCGTGGTTGACAGCCAAGGTCGTGTCATAAACACCTGGGCTGATATCATAAACCGTGCTAACCTAGGTATGGAAGTCATGCATGAACGTAACGCTCATAACTTCCCTCTAGACTTGGCTTCTGTTGAAGCTCCTTCTATAAACGGATAACATCCGTCTGGTTATGCAGCACAACTGGATACCAAATCTCTTAACTTCAGAGGGGGAGGTTTGGTGTCCAATGAGATGAAGGTTCATTCGGTAGAACGAATGAAAATAATGATAACAGCTTATCACAATTTCACGATTATCAGTTTCCAACCTTAAATTCTGAAAACTATTTGGAATATCCTTCTGCGATTTAATAGATTACGAAGTTTCCTACTCCGATTTGCAGAATGCTTGCAATCCCCCACCCCAACCTTTTGGATAAAAGAAGGAGTGTATTCCTCATTTCAAAGATTTTCTATTGTCTTGTTATATACATACAGCTAATATGTATGTGTATCAACCGAAGGACCTATCTAGATTGCTTAACAGATAGATCTTGTTCACGTCCGGGGGGGAGCCAACTAAATCAACAGGGGGGGCGGACGTAGCCAAGTGGATCAAGGCAATGGATTGTGGATCCATCACGCGCGGGTTCAATCCCCGTCGTTCGCCCATAATCCAATTGGGTAATTCGACCCCATCGCTCTGCTTGGAACAGGGAGGAACTGTTAAGGTAGATGGGATATGTGTGGGTCTCCTCGACAATAACAATTTAGAATTCCCGATCTAATTCCAATTTTGGATACGACTATTCACAGAAATCACTAGACTCATCTGAAATATGTATTCCATCCTATCTTGAAATTTTCAAGATTATTGGTATAATAAATGTGGGAAATAGATAGTATCTACCGCATAGAATTGATATGAAAAAAGAAGATGAGGTAAAAGAGGTGGCAAGAGAAAGAGTAGGAAGTCCAGATTTTTCATCTAAAGTTTCGGAGTTAATAGAAGTCAGTCTATTAGATCACTTCTTCGAATCATTGAAAAACCAACATCTCAAAGAATTTTTAATTAGTCCATCTTCCAATTGTGAACCTTTCATCAGATTATCTGACTTGTGATTTCTAAGTTCACTATTTTTACGCAATCTGCGTGATTCACTAAAAAGAGGTAGTGGCATCACCCTGGAGATGCTGATGTTGCTGACAATACCAATTTCCATGTATTGCTTGAGTGACAAAAGGTCGATCGAAAGAAGTTTTGTATTAACGGGAGTCATTAATGGGGGTGACGGAGTAAGAAGAAAACAAGCGGAAAACCTTGGTGATTTCTCCTGTGACTGCTTTCCCCGATTCGAAAGATCTTTATCTGTTGGAAGGAGTGAAAAGAGGAGAATACCCGTTTCCCACTACTTGGGTTTGAACGAAGATATTTCTGCAGGTTCAACGAAAAGAGGGAAGCAAGTTCGCTATGATGCGATGATTTCCCTGGTTTCCGGTAGATGGGAGGCATGCGTAGTGAGGGGTTCACGCCTTGGCGGAGATATATCCAAGGATGATTTTGAAAGGATTCAAGTATTTTGTGGGGGTAGGTGTTTACAAAATTCAAGTAGGTTTTTCAAATTCTATAACTATCTGGTAGTTTCTAGAAACAACCAAAGTGATTTCGACTCGTTATTCTTTTGGAAAAATCATAACAAGCGAGATCCGGGTCGGTTACAAACAACACAATTGAGAAACGACTCATTAAGTCCCGTAGTATTAAACTCCTATGACAAGGCGTTACTTGAATCCGGAAATTCAGCAGATCACCAGGGGGATGGATCGGGATTTTACCCCGAACGAGAAGCCTTTTCCAACTTGTCTTCATTTACGTCTTGTGAGAAAACGATGTCGTTTCGTGGCTGTATATCCGGATTAGATTGTGACAAAAATGGGGAAGAATTTCCCATTCTACACACTTATTCACAAATGAGAAATGGATTAATAAATCGACTCACCAAATTTATTTCGATAATCGAGAAATCAAATCCGATTTCTAATGGGGCAATAGTTATTGACGTCAGTAATAGCGTCAAATCTGGGAAAGGATTTCCATTGAAAATGAAGGGCGACATGCCGCTTACTCAAATATCTGGCAAGAAGTTTGGGCTAGCGAGTAGCAGACACCTCAACCTCAATGAGATTCTTCCAAACTATTTGAAAATATCTTTTTTAGGTATACTTGGAAAAATAAGTAATCGAAGTGAAAATACTACTTTTTTAAACTAATTGAAAGAAGAGAGTAACATACATTCAATATATTCTTTAGTTAGATTGTATGGACGAAATAGAATAATACCTCTCTACTCAACATACATATTTCTTTCCTATGACTATTTCTGCGCATTATCTACTGAATATTTCTTTCAAATCAAATATCGGTTGGATGGCTGGACGGGGATCGGGGAGTACACCGGTGTAACAGGAATTGCAACTGAATAAATAGTATTGAAATGGAAAGATAACGTAGGGCGCCTATTGAACGAATATATTACTTTTCAAATTGATGAGTATAGAAATGTTCAGTCAAATGCGCATAGGTGGCTCGATACGACCGAGGATTCGTCTTTTTCCCCGACAGGGGAAGTCTTAAAGTATGATTTGGAGGAATCAATTTACCGTGTATCAATAATAGGAAACGAATTACTAAATAATATTGGTGCCAGTCTTGGTAGTAACAATCAACGGAACGAAAAATATTTTCACCGATTTCTCAATGTTTTATTTCTTTATAAAATGATTGTTGCTGAGGTTATTCGCCAGAAAGTTTTGATATATACCATTGATTATTGCATCGAAAAATTGAACGATATAGATCTCGAGAAATTAAACAAGATAGATCTCATGAAGCTTGATCTTTTATCAAGTTTATTCGATGGTTACATTGATGAACAGATACTTTTTCTCAAAACAATTCTTGAGAGAAAAAAGAGTTTATTCATTGAATCCAAACTGTTAATGAGTGAGAAATCGGTAGGCTCTTCGACCGAGCTGGAACCTGCAGTGAATCCTACTTCTATCGGGTTGCCCTGCATTGAATCTATCCGAACAGGGTTTTCAAGCAATGATTTTTCCATTACGGGGAGGCAATTTTGGAATCTGTTTATGCATGATTTAAACCGTGGGGGAGGTTCAACTAGAGATATTGGTGAGAATATTTTGAGATACATCTCCGATCAGGTTGATAAACTAAACTTTCTAGACGACTTACCTATACAGAACTGTGCTGGAAGCAACTTTATTCCGAGAATCAGAAGAAATTTTTTTATTGGGAGATGCAACAGTAGTTACCTCAACGTCTTAGAAAACTTCTATGTGGGCTCCGAAGATGAAACCATCTCATCTAATATCATCTCATTTATTCATCCCCAACTGTCGGATTCGCTGTCATCCAATTTATCGAGACAAACAGCGGGGGAGGTTGCTGGTCACGCACTCACACCAATTCAATTTACTTCATCTAATCTGCATGAATCCACAGCATTAGTAACTCACTCAGATGGACTTTCCAATTCTATTTCGGATCTGAAGAGGTTACTGGCGAGTTTGAACTTATCTCCTCGTGAAACGATAGAGTCATTTCTATATTCGTGCAATAGCGATGGAGTTTCTTTGGAGAAAACGTCGATAAACTCCGATTCATCGTCGGATTGGCAACCCCAACCTCGTCTCAAGAATCTGGTATTGGATCGAGTCTATCAAAAGAATTTGTCTATTAAGTATTTCTGGGAACCGGAAGAATTGGAAACATCTTATTGGTTGCTAAGACTCCCATTATGCAACGATGTAACATCGAGATCTCTAGCAGAATCGATTGGAAAGGAGGTTGCGTACGAAGATACGGATTTTGCGGATCAATCTATCCGGAGGGAGGCTATTCGTCCATCCCACTTTATCAATTTCAATGAATTACTAAAAGATTTGAACAGATATAAGATCTCTTGGATCTTTTGGAAAGACAATATCGATGAAAAATGGAGCTTATTTAGAGATTACATCCCTTGGTTTTTTACCCCCACCTGGTGGAAATACTTCTACGATCTGATTAGAGAAACATATCCAGAAATAGGACTTAAAATAAGTTATGACTCAACTCATAATTTTAATAGAATTTCCAAAAGAATTGCTGAAGATGTGGTAGATGGTGCGAAAGCCTATTTGTCTCAAAGACTGCAAAGCCTAGGATTGAGATTCGACAACGATTCTATCAATACTATAGTATCCGAGATAAGTCTTCTTATTTTCGAGGAAATTCCTGATGAAGCGGAGATTTTACATTCGGGAGGATGGTCAGTATCTCAATCTTCCAATAGGTCTATCTTCTATTACTTCATTCTTTCAGTATTAATTGTTCTTGCATTATTCACACACCCTTTGTCTGCCGCTTCGGGTTCCAATTCCTTTCATTTATGGAAACGTTTCAATACCATTGAATATTTGACAGACCCAACGCGTGGATCCTATTTGAAAGAGGTAATGCATTCCCCTTCGACAAGCTAAATGTCAACGAGAGATCTACTAATCTATTCTTTGAATAGATTCTTGAATTATATAAATAATATAATTTTTTTCTTCTTTGTGAAAGATGAAATCGATTCATGGATATTTCATAGAGAAAGCCCCGATATCCTAGATAGTAAGAAAGAACTACTGACTCAACATTTAGTGACGAATAAAATTCTTTATAGGTATGTGTCGAAATTGAATTCCAATTATGATTCATTGAGCAACGAGATTTCTCATGAACCTTATCCACAAGAAAGATCTAATGTTTTGGCATACTTGCGTCAATTCTGGCAAAATGATCTATTGAGTCACAAGATCCGTAAGTTGGATCCTGCGGAAAAGTGGGCTTTTTCCGCCCTCGAGAGAAATATTCTATTTTCAGTAACAGCGAGACGAAGAGGCAGTCTACTAAATATGCCATGTCATGACATACCTATCTCACTCCAATCGGGATTACTACCATCTAAAGGAATTTTGCTAGTAGGACCCATAGAAACTGGCCGATCTTCCATTATTAGAGATGTAGCATTCGATTCCTACTTTCCAGTGGTGAAACTACCAATGAAAAAGCTGATATACAACCGATCCTTTTTTAATAATGTACGTGGAAATTTCATTTCGAAAGAAAGCGTACACCGATTAAATTTCGTTTTTGAAATGGCGAAAGAGATGTCTCCCTGTACACCATGGATTCAAGATATTCATGAATTGAATATTCATCGTTCGTATCATAAGCTAGAAGCTGATCCCAAATTCTTACTTTGCCAAATATTGAAAAGTATTGGTGACAGGCGCGGCAATTCCAACATGCGCAAGAATGTTGTTATCGCTACGACTCACGTACCTGCGAGGATAGATCCAGCTCCAATAGCTCCGAACCGGTTAAACTAATTAATAAATTTTCGAAAATCCAACGGGTATCAACGTCAGAAAGATTTATCAATTCTATTACGTATCAAAGGTTGCGAAATGGGGGCTAATCCGCCCCTTCCTCTTATTGAAGGTACTGGGTTTGGAACTACGGGTTATAGTAAACGAGATTTATTCCTTCTTGCTAATGAGGCGTTACTAATAGGTACTTCCAAAAGAAGTAAGGTTATATGTAGCGACGCAATTGAATTAGCTTTGCATAGACAACATTCGACTGCTAGTGATATGGGCAATGGGATAGAATCCGGTTCTGAATGGGACATCTTTTCTCACGAGATAGCGAAAGCTACCTCAAATAATAGTTTGATAGATACTTATCTCACGAATACATATATTGGTCGTAACGCGTTAAAGATGCGATTTTATTATTTGTCTAACTGGTATGTGGAACCTTCGATAACCGAGTCAACATTTAATGAATTCACTCTATTTTCGCATATCCTAGGGATACTAGCTGGATTAGTAGCTCGCGATTTGCTCCAAACGGATGTGGGAAAGGAAGAAAATTTCATTGTTATTGACAAACTCGTAGAGAATGACTTGAACCTAGCTTGTGGTGTACTAGAAAACCTCTCGACTAATTTCTCACGTTCAGAAATTTGTAGAGACGAAAGTCAACGCAGCAGTAATCTTCCCTTCTCCGTTCCTATCGGTAAACCCAAGTATTGTTCAGGTGTAACCTCTCCAAGTCGTTCTTCTAAATTTATGAGAAAGGGGGGATTTAGCAGTCTAACCGACTTCGAACTGCAACAGTCACCCGAACTAATAAACTCAAGTCCGACGGAAGTGTCGCGCGAGATCACTTGGTCCCATAAGGCTTGGCGTCTCCGTTTCCTGCGAAGCGGGGCTTATGAATTGATGAGGGTATCATCTGAACCCAATCATTTGTATAATCTAATTCTCCTCTACCAAAATCGGAATTATATACCCCAACAAGATTTTGAATTCAATAGGATTAAGGGTGACAAGAGTCAATGGTGTGGGAAAAGCGGATATCTATTTAGTTTTGAGAAATCTGCGACTAATGTGACAGATAAATTTATTAAAAGATTGGAAAACCGGTTGGATAATATGTTGTTACGCGAGCAATTTATCGAATTGGGAATATCCGGCGACTCATCTAATGAATATGAAACACACTGTAATCGATTAGATGAAACGACTCGACTCTTCGGGGGGCGCTTCATCTGGGACCCCATGCTTCTGTTCCAGCCAGATGCTAACATTCCCTCCTCGCGTCGCAGCTTGTTGCCGACGAAAAAACTGGCGCGGAGGCTTTACACCATTTATGGTATGAGAAGGCAGCACCTTAATAAAATGTCAAATAAAAAAATTAAAAATTTCTTTCTATATAGTGAAGATAATAGTGAAGGTAATAGTGAAGATAATCCAAATGAAGATAATCCAAATGAAGATAATCCAAAATTGAAACCTGACTCATCTACTAAGCGGTGGAATAATCTCCCCTTGGATGAAGAGGAGCGAGATTCCGAATACGTCAAAGAAATTTCCTCCATGGATATACATCTGCAATATCCGCAGACATTTAGTCCCGCTCACTTTGATTCTTACGTGGTAGCAGAAGATTTTCCAGAGCGATTTATTCGGTTTAGGCTTCTGGTTCATAGAAACAAATGGATGAGGCGAAACCGTTGCCCATTTCAGGATTTTCTTATCTATAATATGTTGCTTGAAATTTATTAATATCTATTCCATCCGTTCTGGTTTGGTGGGGCGTCACTGGATCAAACGACGAAATTATTTTCTCACGAAAGTTCATAGAACAAATCTTAGATACCCTTCATTCTGTCTAGATCTCTAGCAATATAATTAGAAGCCAAATTCAGTAAAAGGAAGATCTATATTTTTCTTTTACTGATAGAAATAATTTTGTTGTGGCATATCAAATAGTTAAGGAACTTAGGGACATTTCCTATATGAGTCTTTCCACGGTCCAGCACAATTTGATTTGGCATATGTGGGAAACGCAACTACCCAATTAGTAGGAATTGTTGAGGTAGATTCGAACGAATCTCCCCGGGTAGGATTCGAACCTACGACCAATCGGTTAACAGCCGACCGCTCTACCGCTGAGCTACCGAGGAAAGTGGTAGGGGATTCGGTCTCATACACACTCAAAGACCTTTGCTCTTTCGTCCTCTGAATCGCTTCTAAATCTGTAAGACGTTAAGCTTTCTCCGACATTTTCTGAAGTAGACTTCGCGTACACTCTAACTCCCATTATAGGAGGAGGCGGCGGCGATAGCAATCCCATTTGAATGGGAGGGGACGGGGACCCGAATCGTGGGAGAGGGGGGGGGGGGCAACCGATCGAGGTCGAGATCAACCCCACAAGCCCCCCACGATCTGTATCGATCGGTCACCAATTGGTACTTTCTATTCCCCCCCCCCCAAGAAGCATAGTAGAATAGCCGCAGGATTCTCCTACCTCATAGAAAGAAGTAATATCTTTGAGAAGTAGAAGTAGCAAGAAGGAGAGAGATAGAGATGGGGAAGATGAACAATAGTCGGGAGAAATGAACGCGAATTGGAGCTTCGTGAAACGAAAGTAGCAGTTTACGGCAAGGGCGGAATTGGGAAATCAACAACTAGCTGCAACACATCGATAGCTTTAGCTAGGCGGGGGAAACGGATATTACAAATTGGGTGCGATCCTAAACATGATAGTACCTTCACTCTCACAGGATTCTCAATACCTACAATTATAGATACTTCACAATCGAAAGATTATCATTATGAAGATGTATGGCCTGAAGATGTAATTTACAAAGGTTACGGCGGAGTAGACCGCGTCGAAGCTGGCGGACCCCCTGCGGGGGCGGGCTGTGGGGGATATGTCGTGGGAGAAACGGTGAAATTATTGAAAGAATCAAATGCCTTTTATGAATACGACATTATTTTATTTGATGTCTTGGGAGATGTAGTTTGTGGAGGCTTCGCTGCCCCACTGAATTACGCGGATTACTGTATCATTATAACTGACAATGGATTTGATGCCCTCTTTGCAGCAAATTGAATTGCCGCTTCGGTCAGGGAAAAGGCACATACCCACCCCTCGCGGCTAGCTGGTTTGGTAGGAAATCGAACATCTGAAAGAGACTTAATTGACAAATATGTAGAAGCCTGCCCCATGCCCGTACTTGAGGTGTTACCTCTAGTCGAAGATATTCGTATTTCGAGAGTAAAAGGAAAAACTTTATTTGAAATGGCTGAATGCCAACCAAATCTGAATTTTGTTTGTGATTTCTATTCAAATATAGCGGATTAGACTTTGTCTAAGCCAGAGGGAGTCGTACCACGAGAAATCCCAGATAGAGAATTATTTAGCTTACTTTCCGATTTTTATTTAAATCCCAATTTAGGGAATAGAGAAAAAATTCAAAATGATCAGCAAGATAGTCCGCTTGATTTTACAATTATCTGATATTGAAGAGGCTGCTTCTTTGCGTATACATATATGAATATATACCCCTTCAAGGAAACACTTTCATGAAGACTCTTGAGATTCCTACTTTCGAGTGCGAAACTGGTAATTACCACACTTTCTGTCCCATTAGTTGCGTAGCTTGGCTATACCAAAAGATTGAAGATAGTTCCTTCTTAGTAGTAGGTACGAAGACTCGCGGTTATTTCTTGCAGAATGCTCCCGGAGTCATGATTTTCGCGGAACCTCGTTATGCAATGGCAGAATCAGAAGAGGGAGACATTTCAGCTCAGTTGAATGATCAAAAGGAATTAGAAAGAATTCGCTTACAGATAAGAGATGATAGAAACCCCAGTGTTATCATTTGGATCGGCACCTGTACCACGGAAATAATAAAAATGGATTTGGAGGGCATAGCGCCCAAGTTGGAAAAGCAACTTGGAATACCAATTGTGGTTGCACGGGCAAACGGGTTGGACCACGCCTTTACCCAGGGAGAAGATACTGCACTGGCTGCCACGACGCATCGATGTCCGGAATATAATCCTCGTATGACGACTCGACGGGAGGGATACGAAGATAAACTCGTCGTGGTTGACATTGATCAAAGTAACGAATTTATTGAAGAAAAGGGTAAATTAAATAGATGCGGTTCAGTACTTTTTGGATCTCTACCTGCGAGTGTAGCTTCTCAACCGAATTTGGAATCGAAGCGTCAGTCTGTTTCTGTATCGGGTTGGCTACCCTCACAGAAATACAGTGAACTACCTGCTTTAGGCGAAGGCGTCTACGTCTGCGGAGTAAACCCTTTCTTGAGCCGAACGGCGACAACATCGATGCGTCGAAGGAAGTGCCAGCTGGTTGGGGCGCCTTTCCCTATCGGTCCCGATGGAACACGCGCTTGGATAGAAAAAATTTGTTCAGTATTTGATGTAAAACCGGATGGACTCGAAGAAAGGGAGAATCAAATATGGAAAATTCTTAGTGATTATCTTGAAGTGGTAGCCGGCAAATCCGTTTTTTTCATGGGAGATAATCTGCTAGAAATTTCTATAGCAAGATTTTTAATTCGATGCGGGATGGTTGTTTACGAAGTAGGTATTCCTTACATGGATAGGCGATACCAAGCTGCCGAATTATTGCTCCTGCAACATACCTGTAAAAAGATGAAGAAGCCCATGCCCCGGATTGTTGAAAAACCCGACAACTATAGTCAGGTGCAACGTATGCATGAGCTACAACCGGACTTGGCAATTACCGGAATGGCTCACGCTAATCCCTTAGAGGCTAGAGATATAGATACTAAATGGTCGGTCGAATTTACATTTGCGCAAATCCACGGATTTGTTAACGCGAGAGACGCTCTTGAGCTAGTTACCCGTCCACTGCGACGTAGAAGTGATTCTAACTTAGGTTGCCGCAGCTTGTCAAAACAAGCAGTAGACATTTGATTAAGCTGCTACCAAAAAAATTGTTAAAGATTAGCAATTAATCATTATGAAGAGATATAGATATGTAGTCGCGCCTAAAAATCCTTAATCAAAAAAATTTGTTGATTTAACCATTTTATTTTTATGACTAAGAAATAATAAATAGAAACCCAACCTTTTTAGTAAAATGTTCAGTTCAAATCTATAATTTATTTCTCAAAATCGTTTGTATTATTTAATATTTGTATATATAATATAGATGGTATTGATATCGACATCGACGGAGTAGATATCAAGATGGGGAATCTCGAGCAACTGATAGATTTAAATGAAGGGGGGGAGGCGCGAAGAGATCGATACAAGTGAGGCAGCAACTCCGTACATCAAAAAGACTACAACGAATATAAATATATTGAATATTTTGTCACTAACTGGACTAAAATCGATGAGTCCCTATATACTTTTTGGACTATACTATGGTTTCCTCGCGACACTACCTGTTGGACCTTCTCAAATCTTATGTATGAGAGCCTTTCTCTTGGGAGGAAATATTAGTGGTCTTGTTTCTTTAAGTGGTTCGATGCTCGCGCAGCTAGTAATTACCTCATCAATATATTGTTCACCAATTTATATATTGTTGTCGAAGCCACACCTGTTAACCATCGTAGTAATACCCTACATGGTTGGATTTTGTTTAACAATGAATGACTTACCAAATTATCAGATTTTGCGTCCTGTCACTTCGTTGCGCGATTCACGAATAATTAGTTTATTTCTCAATAGTTTTTTGTTTCAAATTTTGAATCCCATTTTATTACCAAATCCTGTGTTGACAAGATTAACCCACCTCCTCTTCTTCCGCTACAGCAACAATTTATTTTTTGTAGCAACTAGTTTCTTAGGTTGGTTAACTGGTCACGTGGCGTTCAGCTACTTGTCCAAACTCCTTTTGATTCGTGTAAGAAAAGATTCGCCAATAATATATTTACTGGTAAAACGTGCTATCTACACAACTTTTAGTATTATCTTTGTGGCAAACGCGTCGATTTATCTGGGTAGAGCTCCGGTCTCTTTCTGGACCATAAAGTTTATGAATGAACCCCATGATAAGGAAATGTCTTTTTGGGAAATTGCTGAATATCCAGATTTCTTATGGTGGTTCCTCAAGCCGTGGCCTACGTCTTTTTTCGACCCCTCAAGAGGAAACCGAGGTAATCGATTCATCAAAAATAGCCGATCCGATATAAGTAGTAGCTTCTACAAGGGAAAAACATCTACGTATTTCTTCGGGAAGTGTCTAAGTGATGGGAAACAGAGGTTATGCGTTGCAACGTTGCCCAGTTTGTCAATTTTCGAAAAATAATTGGAGAAATCTCTAATTCTAATGAGGTCCCATAGATTTGTGGGAACCCATTACTCGTATCGAGGCTGGATTTTACAGAAACTGGTAAGAAACAAAATTTTTCAGAAAGAATTACTAGATCGAGTCAAATTACTGGATACTGGGTTTCCTTTTTCGAAATCGATGGGGGGAAAAATTCGATTGGTGGGTAGGGGTAGAAAAAGAGTACCTCACGTTTACGACCCTTTCATGAGTAACTTACGTGTGCGGATTCCGGTCCCACAAACATTTTTAACAGGAGATGAGTTAGATTTGACCATATGGGATTGGAATGAGTTGGAGACAAAGAACAGGATTAGAAGGGGGAAGGGTGGCGCCATAACTAAAAAGAATTCTATCGAAGATTGGATTTCTGTAAAGAGTCGGAAATTGAAACGGGGAAGCGGGAATCCTATGCCGTGGGAAACTTTGCCGATGAGAGCTCGACGTATGTTCCAATTTATGTTTAAAAATCGAGTTATGTATGATTATGATGTACAAAAAATTCTAAAGAAGATAAAATCTCCGTCCGGATCCGTTGTCACTTGGGAAGAAATAATGAACTTGGATCCCGAGGATCGAGCACTATTTCTGACTTATATAACACGGGAAGAAAATTGTTCCAAATTTGACCAAATTTTTCTATCAAATAGGTTTTTGATAAGCGGTCGGGGACGCCCCTTAAATCCGGGGAAAAGGGTATGCACACTCCACAAAATTGAGGATCTGGGTGCAAATCTGGCTCGCAACAACGAACTATATTTTGATACTGAGTTTGATTTTCCGGGAGCAGACGGCGATATCCGTCACAGAAAATTACGAAATGTTGGTTTCACTTTTGCAAAGGGGAAACCCAGATCGACGAAATTAGTGAAACGATATGCAAGAATATCCGACTTCCGCCGAAAATTCTTGAAGGGATCCATGCGGTCCAGAAGACGAAAAATATTGCTCTGGGAGACGCTTCAAGAAAAAGTGCGTTCAGCTTTTTTCCTTAGATTGATGGAAATACCAATTTCAATTCAATTACCCATTGAGCAGTTAACGGGTTCGAAGACTGAAAAGTTGCCTACTGGCTCGAAAAAGATTACGGATTACCGATTTAGGCAACAATTAACTACCTTTTCATTGGCAGAAAAAACTATAAGTCAGTCGAAACTTGCTCGTTCAGCTGTAGCGGCTAGATCAGACATAGGTCCTATTCATAATGGAAGGGGTTACATGCTGGTTTTTCAGTCGAGATTTCGCAAGTTTATAAAGTTACCTGTACTTATAGTTTTCAAAACTATTGGCCGTATATTGCTTCGCCAAAAATCCGAATGGAGTAAAGACTGGACCAAATGGAGAAAGGAAATTCATATTAATTGTACGTTTGACGGTGAGGAGTTTTCGCAAGATCAACTTCCCCCCCGCTGGTTGAGAGAAGGTATACAGGTGAAGATTGCATATCCGTTTCGACTAAAGCCTTGGCACCCCGTTGGAAAGAAGAAGCGATTGAATCCTCGGAAAAAATATGTGAAAGCTGAATCAATCGCGAATCGGAAATTGACAAATAAGAAAAGGTTGAAACAAAAGAGGCCTAGATTTACTTATTTAACTGCTTTAGGATATCAGACAGATATACCTTTTGGAAGTATCCAGAAACAATCTTCATTTTGGAAGCCTGTGAAAAACGAACTGATTCAAATTTGCAAGGAAGGGTTTTCGTCGAGAACCAAGCAAGCCTATCGTTTCCTCGATTCCAAATTTGATTTGAAAAAGATGTTGAAACCAAGTCTAATTTTACTGAAACAGTTCAACCTATTTATTAATCCCGGAGGAGTCTCAGCTGACTTTGTCTTAACTTCCAATACTCGAATAAAGCCTATACTTGATGGTGACGCAGATGAGGTAGTGAAAGTAAATTCAAATTTTGGTGAAAGAAGTGGAGGGTTTGTTAACATTCCCGAGGAGGTGCAACCAGCTAGTAATATTGACGAGAAACTAGTTATTCGAGAATCAGCTGGTAGAAAATTCGTCGCGGATAATTGCGTAACTGAATTATCAGATCCGTTAGGCGAAAGGGTTAACGTGGATCAACCAGATACTGAAACAACTCAAGTTGATAAATTAACTTTAGATTATAGATTGAAGGATACAGACCTCAGCAATTTTATAAAATTCGATGAGGAAGAATTAAAAGGTTTCAAAGAGATGACCTTGAAGTTACACGTAGCAATTGCAGAAGCGGTTGGAAAATTCATTTCGGTGGCATCAATTTCGCATCTAAAGGTTAATAGAAATTTTTATTATTACTTTAGTGAACTTGTCACGTTACACACGCAACTAATAGAAGTAATTAATATTACTATTCAAGAAACAGATTTAATTTTTTTTGGGCCGAGAAATAGATGGTCACGGTTTGACAAAACTCAATCATTATCCCAAGCTTATCTTTTTAACAGTATTTGGGATCTAAGTGTGAAAGAAAATTTGAACCTAAATTTCTTGACGACTGGTAGCCAGAGCAATCATGGAAAAGGAACTGGAAGTGACGAGAACTGGAGTGGTAATTTAACCCCCTATCAGCCTGAGCAATCTTCAGCTTATTTGGCAAATTCCTCGGGGCTTTTCGCTGCGTATGACTCAACTATCTCAAGCCCAAGTGAAATGAGTAATTGCGCAAATATCTTGTTCGGCGAGGCAACTAATAAAACTACAAAGAAGTTTTTTAGTGAACATATTTTGAACCGTATAGAAGAATGGGGATTCTTAAAGAAGTTATGTGATCTAGACGCAAGTAATTGGAATAAATGGTTAGATTGTTTTTCCAACTATAACTTACCACTAACACTTTGGCGCGACGTAGCACCTCAAAGATGGAAAATTAGTTTTGATTGCTTGGACGAACTCGGTAATATCGGGGGAAAAATCGAAAATGAACGAGAATGTCACGTTTTTCAAAATGAGCTACATAATTACTCCATATATGCCAAAAAACCCTTACTTAGGAATCGAATTGTAAATTTGAGTAAGCTCCGCAAACGTCAATACCTATTACAAAGTTTCATTGATTTTGTACGAAATGGAGATATACAGAAATTTTCTATCCGACAAGATGCTACCACACAAAGGTTCCGTCGTGAAAATCGTATTTTGAGAATTACTAAGGTGAAACGGGGGGGGGTGACTAGATTACCGAATTTCTGCACCTCTGATTCAGAGATTAAATTCAACTCTAAATTTGATTTGATACCGTGGCTAGTTGCAGATTTTGGAAGAACGAAAAGTCCTTTTGGGAAGAAAACAAAGAGGTCCAGAGATCCTATTTTGAAAGATAATACTACATACGGCGTAGTATTAGATATAACTCGTAGATTTCAAAAAGTATCTGATGAACTGTACGAAATAATGCTAGATGAAAGAGAAGACATGGACTACCTATTTCGATGGAAATGGAAATCTGAAACGAAATTAGAAAATTTGAGAAGTCTAACAGCTCTTACAAGAATGTTGGGAGATAATCGCGATCTCGTCACACTTTGTACGAATACCGATGTAGATTCCAAGCTACTAGACCTATATTTCAACGCAACAACGAAACTTGGCCTCTTCTATGACCTGTCTATTCTTTCAGCTCATCGTTTATCGATATTACTGGATGATCAAAATTTGGTATACAAAATAATTAATCCGTTGTTAAAATTTAAGTCTAGATTGAGAAGCAGAGTCGGGAAACAACTATATGGAAAAATCTATAGTGATACCTATATCTCAAAATTGTTACTTGTAGCCACAGAAGTAAGCAAAAAGCGGTCTCCTATTTATAACATTGAAGATCTTTTGCTTGCGAGACGTCGACGGGAATTTCGATTCCTTCGATCTTTGATAATATCGAGGTCTCCAAAACCAGGAGCACACCACTTCGATTTCAAATTTGATTCCATCTCGAAAATTAGCCGGATCTGCAGTAGCAAGGAATATGAGCCTTCGGAGTTAAGGGAAGTTCAGAAAATTAAACGGTTTCTGTGGCCAAGCCATCGTCTGGAGGAATTAGCTTGCACCGGGAGATTCTGTTTCAACACCATTACTGGGAGCCGATTTTCAATACTTAAAATTCGAATGTATCCTATTATCCGGAGTTAACGGAAGCGAAAGGGTATGAAGCGCAATACGAAGATTTTAACATATGTGTAATTAATTGGAATTATCCAGACGAAGGTAATTCCAATTAATTACACAATCAATATATCTAATGTGAATCGGAACGGAAGCTGTAACTGTCCGTGCATGAGACATAGATGCTCACGCTTACTTGATGCAGCACCGCGTCACACGTGAAAAAAAATCGGACTTCATTTTTGTCCAAGTCGCCATTGCTGCAACTGCTGACTAAACAGTTTATAATCGATTTGAGATGGAGCAAGCAATCGCAATTATTATCATTATTACTACGGATAAATATAAATATATTGACGCGCAGCTAGTTGGTGGGAACAAAGATACTGGGTTCACCGCCTCCCAAATTTATTACCTGACTCACCAGATTTTGAAACTAACTTCCCATCTGGAATCACACTCCGAAGACTACTCCTCTCGAAGAGGTTTAAAAAAATTACTCGGTAGACGTAAGCGTCTCTTAATTTATCTATCCGATGAGGATACAATTCTATACGCGAAAATTCTAAGAAATTTGGGTATTCGAGGTTTGAAGGGGCGTTAAAAAGTGAGCAGAGTTCTGATATTTTAACATGTCATAGTTGGCACAACTTTTTCTAGCGAAGCTAGATCCCACGATATTTACTGGAAGGGAAATTATTTACGAGTATGCATCTTAAAGAACTAGATCCAGTTGCGGTAAGTATGGGACCTCATCATCCGTCTATGCATGGTGTTCTTCGACTTGTCGTCGTCTCAGATGGCGAAAATGTTGTTGATTGTGAACCAATCCTGGGATATCTACATCGGGGAATGGAGAAAATTGCTGAGAACCGGACGACTTTGCAATATCTTCCATACGTAACGAGATGGGATTATTTAGCCACTACGTTTGCCGAAGCAGTAACGGTTAATGCACCGGAAAAATTGGCAAATATTCAAATACCCGGAAGAGCTAGCTATATACGCGTAATCATGCTCGAATTAAGCCGAATAGCTTCGCATCTGTTATGGCTTGGGCCGTTCCTGGCAGATATTGGCGCACAAACTCCATTTTTTTACATATTTCGAGAGAGAGAAATGATTTATGACTTATTTGAGGCTGCTACCGGCATGCGAATGATGCACAACTACTTCCGCATCGGGGGAGTCGCCGCGGATTTACCTTATGGATGGGTAGATAAATGTTTAGACTTCTGTCATTACTGCCTTCCAAAAATTCATGAATATGAGCGATTAATTACAAGGAATCCTATTTTTTTGAAACGAGTAATGGGTATAGGTTTCACCAGCAGACAAGACGCTATCAGTTGGGGCTTATCTGGACCTGTATTACGAGCCTCGGGAGTTCAATGGGATCTCCGTAAACTCGACCACTACGAATGTTACGACAACCTGGATTGGCAGATTAAGTGGCAAGAAGAGGGAGATTCCTTAGCTCGGTATTTGGTACGAATTGACGAAATGAAGGAATCAATAAATATCATTAGGCAGGCGCTGAAACTTCTTCCGGGAGGTCCGCATGAGAATTTGGAGGGTCGACGTCTCATCCAGCAAGAAAAAGGAGTAGACTGGGGTGGTTTTAATTACCAGTTCGTTGGAAAGAAGTCTTCTCCCACTTTTAAATTACCTAAGCAAGAGCATTACGTAAGAATAGAAGCTCCCAAAGGAGAATTGGGAATCTTTTTGGTTGGGGATGGTGGCGTTTTCCCCTGGAGGTGGAGGATTCGCCCACCTGGTTTCATAAATTTGCAAATTCTTCCTCAATTGGTGAAAGGAATGAAGCTCGCAGACATCACGACAATATCAGGTAGTATAGACATAATTATGGGAGAGGTTGATCGTTAAAATGGCAACTTATATCGAAATTTATAGAAAACAATTAGTTCAATTATTTAATGAGTTAGAGGTTGCAACAAATTCTTTTGAATCAATTTGGATTCTGGTTTCTACTCTCACTTCAGTTACGGGAGTCACGACAGGAGTGTTGGTAATCGTGTGGCTTGAACGAAAGGTGTCTGCGGGGGTGCAGCAGCGTGTTGGACCAGAATATGCAGGTCCACTGGGAATTACTCAATCTTTGGTAGATGGAATCAAACTTCTATTAAAGGAAGATGTCATTCCATCCAAAGGTGATGCCTGGTTATTTACCATTGGACCAGCTGTTGCAGTCACACCAGTCCTAATAAGTTACTTGGTAATACCCTTTGACCAAGCTATTGTCTTATCCGATCTGGCTATAGGTGTTTTCTCCTGGGTCGCTGTTTCAAGTGTCGCACCCCTGGGCCTCCTCATTGCAGGGTATGCCTCGAATAACAAATATTCTTTCTTAGGTGGTCTCAGGGCTGCCGCCCAATCTATCAGTTACGAAATACCCCTGGCCTTGTGTATATCATCTGCATCCCTACGTGCGACTCGCTAAACGTAAATAATAAATAAGAACTAGGAACTTCTAGCTATTAGTAAGTAGTAATTAGTAAATAGTATGAAGATATTGTTAAGTAATAAACCAAATAGTTATTTGGGTGAGATCAAACGGCGTTTTCGCAGTTGCGGGTTCAAATCCCATGCCCCATGTACGGGCGTAGATGCATATCCGAGCGGTGAATACCGTCTTACCCCAAGTCTAGGAGCTGTCTCCTGGCTTGACGCGGGAACAGGTAGTCACTCTTTGATTTCCTCTAGGATTAGATAAGGGTGAACGGCAAGAAACACCAATATGCGTAAGAGGTTTGTGAAGCAGAGAGGATTTTGGTAATAATCTGGGGCAACCTGAGCACCAAGATATCTAAAGAGTTGAAAACTAAAAATTTTTATCTGCTTCTTCTAGTATTTACCCACATGAGGTAGACTCAGTCTCAGTAGGGACAGCTGAGTAGTGCATCCACAAAATTTCAGTCTCGAGTATAGTCCTGTTCACCGCGACGATAACCACTTGGAACGAAGTAACCCCCACGATAGTTTTAGTGACTAAAAAAACAAATCATGAGCTTCTTTTTTTTTACCTCCGGCCTGAAACTTGGTACGAAAGACCTGGCACATTGCCAAACGAGTCCTTCCTATTTTTGGTTTCAGATGGAACTAGAAGTAACTACATTTCTTCTAGTTAGAGATGGCAAATATATTGAACTTGATAAGTTTTGCAACAGGTCGCAATTTACGAGAAGAAGATAAATGGGGCTGAGGTAGATTCAGAAGCAACTACTTTGTCTCGGCAAACGGAATCTCATTAATTCGAGTTGACGATTTTTATTTCAGTTACAGGTAATAACCATGCGCCATTAACTCATCTCCATCAAATTGATGAGGAGCCGTATGAAACTCTAATTTCATGTACGGTTTTGAATTAGAGGCGGTAGGGGGGGGGGGGTGCCGCCGACTATCCTTATCTGATAGCTTGAGTACAGTTGATATAGTGAAAGCACAATCCAAATATGGTTTTATGGGGTGGAATCTGTGGCGTCAGCCCATAGGGTTCGTAGCGTTTTTCGTTTCATCATTAGCAGAATGTGAGAGACTGCCATTTGATCTGCCGGAAGCGGAGGAAGAACTAGTCGCAGGTTATCAAACCGAGTATTCAGGAATAAAATTTGGTCTATCTTATGTTGGTTCTCATTTAAATTTGTTGGCTTCCTCACCATTTGTTACAATTTTATATCTGGGTGGATGGGATTCCCCAATTCCTTTTTTCAAAAATCTTGGACAGGATTCTTTATTTTCAGATTCCGGCGGTGCGCCCTTTGACGTGTTAGGGCCAGGGGTGGGTATCATCACCACATTATCAAAATCTTATTTATTTATATTTATTTCCATTTTAACAAGATGGACTTTGCCTAGAGTAAGAACAGATCAATTACTAGATCTTGGATGGAAATTTCTTTTGCCTATTGCTTCAGGAAATTTGTTGCCGACAGCCTCGTTTCAACTTTTGCTAATAAGCTAGCCTCCTCTACCCCAGTTTCAGCTTAAGTCAAATCTTTTTAATCTATTAAAAAACAAGGGAATAAAAAAATTGTTTCTTTTTTCCGTACATATAATTTTTTTGTACCAGAAATAGGTAACGGGTTGGGTTCATTTATTCTATGTTTTCTACACTAATTGAATTTCGAAGTTATGGGCGGCAAGCCGTAGAAGCTGCGAGATACATAGGTCAAGGCTCCGCGGTTACTTTAGATCATTCAAATCGTTCACCCATAACTGTCCAATATCCGTATGAAAAAATTTTATCATCCGAACGATTTCGTGGACGTATTCATTTCGAATTTGATAAATGTATTGCTTGTGAAGTATGTGTCCGAGTATGTCCGATCAATCTGCCGGTTGTAGATTGGATCTTGATGAGGGACATCAAAAAGAAACGATTGAGAAGCTACAGCATCGACTTCGGAGTTTGTATTTTTTGCGGAAACTGTGTCGAATACTGCCCAACAAATTGCTTATCGATGACTGAAGAGTATGAACTTTCTAGTTACGATCGTCACGAACTAAACCAAGATCAAACGGCTTTGGGGCGTTTACCTCTCTCTATATCTCAAGATATTTCAATTCAGGTGATTTCAACTTCATTAAATTCTTTATCCAAGAACCAGAAAGCTTAGGGGTTAAAAATTTGATATCTAATTAGTGACCTGTAATTTAGTTGGATATTCTGGAAGATGAATTTATTTACTTAGTTATTTGTAACTAGAAAGGAAGGGAAAAGAAAGGGTGCAAAATATTAGGTAGAAATCTCACAAAATATTTAGGTACTTGTGTCCAACGAATCTATCTGAATTAACTCACGAATTTATTTTGTCATCAATAGAATCGGGTATTCCACTGGGAAGTTTAGGCGCAATATCATTTGCTAACGTGGCTCACTCTGCTTTCTCTTCGGGGTTGGTTTTCACCCGTATATCTCTATCATACTTCGTATTGAATGCTGATTCCGTAGCTGCCGCACAACCGCTTGTTTATGTAGGAGCTATAAATGTATTAATTGCGTCTGCTGTAATGGTTACTGAGAAACCGATGCGATCCGGTTCTGCTACTCGGGGCGCGGGGTACTTCACCGCTTCAGGAGCTTGCGCGGTGCTCCTTCTGGCATTAGTCAATACAATTTATAATACAAAGTGGTTTGATATCAGTTTTGTCAATCAATCGGATACTCTTTCGGCAAGTAAACTCACAGTTGACGCTCACCAACTCGGATATAAATTACTGAGTGAGTTTTTAGTTCCGTTCGAGCTTCTTTCAATACTTCTTCTAGTTGCTTTGGTGGGAGCAATTAACTTAGCGCGTGACGAGGACACAATTACAACTGATAAGAAGTCACTTTCTTCATCATCTCGCAATAATTTTCCATTTCTTTGATTAAACCTAATTCCCTAGAAGGAGATGGAAAAAAAAATTGTTAAAAATTTGACTTACCAAAATTATTGAATAGAACTTTAATCAATCATGTTTGAACACGGACTAATTTTTGGTGCCTACCTGTTGTGCGTCGGATTTCTTGGCTTAACTACGAGTAGAAATATGGTTAGGGCACTTATGAGTCTCGAGTCAATTTCTAATGCAGCTAATCTAAATTTTATTACATTTTCAAATTTATTGAAAAATGAGCAAGCGGGGGGAGAGCTGTTTACTATATTTGTGATAGCCGTTGCGGCTGCCGAGGCTGCCACCGGGTTAGCTACTGCTCTTTCTCTCCAGCGAAATAGGAGATCTACTCGTATCGATCAATTTAATTTGTTAAAATGGTGATTAATAAATAGATGAAGTGATTTTATTAATCTAATCAATTTTTTGTCCAACTATATTCTGTCTATTTATTAATTTGTTTGGATACCTTCCTCTATATTATATTATATGTCACAAGTAATCGACTTATTCTCTAAGAGAAGGGGACAAGTTTTCGAAAAAGAAGAAACAAATGAGATCTGATTAGATAAATTTAGGAAGAGGGAGGAATGTTTCATTTGGTGAGGAAGAAATAGGTATCCGCATAGGGGACGAAGAGGAAAGAGCCTCACTTCAACTTTTTTACTAAGAAAAAAAATTGATATACGTATTTGATAGGAGTAAACGAACTCAATGGCACATTCAGTGAAAATCTATGATACGTGTATCGGTTGTACCCAGTGCGTGAGGGCATGTCCTACGGATGTATTAGAAATGATACCCTGGGATGGATGCAAGGCGAATCAGATAGCCTCCGCTCCTAGAACAGAAGATTGCGTAGGTTGCAAAAGATGTGAATCTGCTTGTCCGACAGATTTTTTGAGTGTACGCGTCTATCTAGGGGCTGAAACCACCCGCAGTATGGGTCTAGCCTACTAGTAATAGAGCAAAAAAGGGAATTATTTAATTATTTTGACCTGTACTCGAAGCTTCGGGATTGCGAAGTCCGAGTACGAGTCAAAATAACTGACGCATGCAGTTTTCCCTATATTTCAAATGTATCAAAAATTATTGTTTATTCATGATGAGTAATGTACCTCGGCTAACAACGATCGTTCTCTTTCCTATTTCCGCTAGTTTCTTGCTTCCAATCCTGCCTCGTGATGGAAACAGAATCATTCGATGGTATACCCTGGGAATCTGCATATTAGAATTCTCGCCGATTACTTATATTTTTCATTGCCACTTCCAATTCGACTTCCAATCCATTCAGTTAATAGAGACGTTCAACTGGATAAACTCCATTAATTTTCATTGGATATTAGGTATCGACGGACTTTCCATGAGTCTCATCTTACTTACGGGTTTTATAACTACTTTGGCAACCTTAGCGGCTTGGCCGATCACTCGTAATACGCGGCTGTTTCATTTTTCGATGTTAGTTATGTATAGCGGTCAAATTGGGTTGTTTGTTTCCCGCGACATCTTGCTTTTCTTCTTCATGTGGGAGCTGGAACTAATTCCAGTCTATTTACTATTATGCTTGTGGGGTGGGAAGAGACGTCCATATTCGGCCACGAAATTTGTTTCATACACAGCTGTCGGCTCCATCTCTCTCTTGGTAGCAGCCTTAACCACGAGTTTTTACGGAAACGAGGTACCCTCTTTTGATATTCAAGCCTTAACAAATAAATCATACCCCATCTCGTTAGAAATTGCTCTCTACTTAGGTTTTTTAATTGCCTATGCGGTGAAATTGCCAATATTTCCTTTTCATACTTGGTTGCCAGATACTCATGGAGAGGCACATTATAGCACATGCATGTTACTAGCTGGGGTATTATCAAAAATGGGAGGATACGGGCTGATTCGAATCAATTTGGAGTTACTGACTCATGCACATCTTTTCTTTGGACCGTGGCTAATATTGCTCGGAGCAATTCAGATTGTATATGCCTCTCTAGCTTCTATGAGTCAGCGTAACCTCAAAAGAAGGATAGCTTACTCGTCAATTTCTCATATGGGTTTTGTAGCAATCGGAATTGGTTCCGTGACAAACGCGGGCATTAACGGAGCCATATTGCAAATGATTTCCCACGGCTTAATCGGCGCGGCATTATTTTTTCTTGCGGGTACCTGCTATGATAGGACGCGCACTCCCCTTCTTGATGAATTAGGGGGAATGGCAACCCCAATGCCTAAACTATTTACCATGTTTAGTGTATTCTCGTTGGCATCTCTTGCATTACCAGGAATGAGCGGTTTTGTGTCGGAATTATTGGTATTTTTGGGAGTTGTTACCAGCAAGCAATACTCATTTGTATTTAAAGCGGAAATTACAGTGTTGGAGGCAATTGGTACAGTATTGGCTTCCATCTACTTGTTATCCATGTTACGCCAAATGTTCTATGGCTACAGATTGTCCAACGAATCAAATCCCTATTTAATTGATTTTGGTCCGAGGGAGATATTCACCTCGACTTGTTTTTTTTTACCAATACCAGGTATCGGTTCATATCCAAATTTAATTTTACCTCTACGGAATAGTGAAGTGCTCTCAATACTGTTTTCATATTCAGCTATGAAGTGAAGGTATAGAAAAAATCTGACTCAAATAAATTAAATTTTGTGAAATAGTTTGATACATAAAAATATGTTATTTTCAAATCCTACTCAGTAGAACAGCTTGTCAGTTCTAGCTATATCAATGATACTTATGTACACCCGTCAACTCCCAATTGTTTATGTTTGCAACCGTTGGCACAAATTGAAGTAAACTGGGGTGGAGAAGCAGAAGCAGACAAACAAGTAGAGGCGTTCCGCTCATCTATTAACTGTTTGTTTCTGCTCTCCTCCCTTGTAACTACCTCTTTCCTACCAAATTCTACATCACCTACTTGATGGGGTCAAAAACCTAGTCAATCAAATGTTTATATCTCTGATTTCTTAATTATTAATTTTGTTGCCTCTAAATCAGCCATCCGTAGTTATGTAATCCGATTCCCAATAAGTTGACTCCCAAAAAACGAATCCGAACTAGAAAGAAACCTATTGATGCTGCCGCAGCTGGCCCTTCTCCCATCCACCTGTTAGTTACCTTGGTATGGAGGTAAGTAGCGTGTATTGACCGAGTTACTAACGCCCAAGTTTCTTTTGGGTCCCAGCTCCGATAGGATCCCCGAGCTTCGTTAGCCCGCACTGCTCCGGAAAGTATACCGATGGTTAATAAGGAGAACCCCAAACTTATAATTTGATACGTCCATCTATCTAATCGATTAATTAATTGACATTTTTTTGAATTTGGGGATGGTGGATGAAGAAAACTCCGTACATCAGTTCTGCTAAGAGTGTTCAATTTCAGTAAAGTACTACACCTGTTGCAACTGCGTCCTGAGTCGAAGACGTGGTAATTTTCTGTTTCATCGTAAGAAATACTTGACAAAGATATTGCCGACAAAGATCCGCACAGCGGGGTTGCATAACTCAATAGCGTCGTAGTTACATGCATCGCCGACCGATGAGACTGCGAAGCAGGTACTAATTGCGTGGATTGCTGCATCCCTTCGGGGAGACCTAAAGTAGCGAAGGCGTGAGTCGGCATAGCACCCGGCGCCGTAACTGCACCCGACAACCCATTCTGATTCCTGACTTCCAAAATTACATATAATAGGGAGAAGCTCCATGGAAGAAACATCGACGACTCGTGCAGATTGCTCAGTGGTAGATGCTTAGTTTGGAACCATCGAGTTACTGAAAACTCCGTCGTACAGAGGGAAGCAATTGTCATACTACTCTTGCTAAGTTTCCTTGGCTTATCAAATTCATAAAATAAAGTAATCGGATTTAGCGAAGTAGCAGAAGAAAGCATCAAAAACGAGATGTGGATAAAAGTGCGTTCCATATAGGTATACATCGTAATAAGGGAAGACCAGTAAATTAATCCAACTTGATTTGATCATATCCAAATCAATTGAAATCAAAGTAATATATATATATTTTTTTTATCTTCCCTCCGAACGCGAAAAGGGATGAGATTACCGCTTTCACAGCTTAAACAGAAATTACTACCAAATTTTCATTGATTTGAAAAGTCTAATGAACCGGATATTATATATATATATATATATATTACGAAAACATCTATCTACACATTGATATGTATTTTTCATTTACTAATTAAGTATGTAGAAGTAAACATCGGAAAATTTTAAAATGCCGCTACTCGGATTCGAACCGAGATGCTCTGGCACTGCTTCCTAAGAGCAGCGTGTCTACCTGTTTCACCATAGCGGCTTTTTGTAATATATATATGCAAAATGATTTTATACCAGTTTGTAGTGATACGTCAACGTCTATCTGCGCGAGATATAGGAGTATATTAACAAGACATATTGGAAGTGGTAAGATGGAGGGGGATTCCCTTGGAGGAGATTGCTGCAATAACTGGAGTACCAACTTAACAAATGATTTATGAAACGGAAATGGTGTTGGCACGAGTATATAATGTCATAAATAAATATATATATATGTACACATGCAACGGGATATGGCGCAGTTTGGTAGCGCGCCATCTTGGGGTGATGGAGGTCGCAGGTTCGAATCCTGCTATTCCGAGTGAAGATGGAGTCACCGTGTCTGTAAAGAAGTACTAGGTTTGTTGCTTCTAGCGCCGGCGCTGCGCTTCTATAGGCAAGCAATTGACAAAATAAAATGCATCTAGGTGTAGTGTTTTGCTACCTAGAAACCCGTGGGAGAAACTCCGAAAGAAAAGAAGCAAAAGGTGAATAGTTTTAGCTACTTTTTTTCTCTCGGAGTCGTTTGTTCCGCCCCTGCCCATACTTCGTAAAGAAATATACTCCTCTATTTTCTTCTTAGTACCTCGATTTCTATCTGTCCCCATTTATCGACATGAAATAGTAGCTACCCATTATTTAGTCACTAACTCCCCCAGGAGCAAATCTGTTTCATGTTTTAACTCGTCGTCTATCGAGCCCAATATTCATCAATCAAGCTTACTTACGCTTCAACTCGGTAAATAATAACCGACGGATATCGAAGCAGTTAAGCAAAATACTTTGAATTCTTGGTGAAGTATTCTATACTATATTCTATACTAAAAAATTGAATTTTCTTTCTTAACTCCAATTGTAAATTGTACTAGTACTGACTAACGCCATACCTTCCTCTTTCTTGCCCCAAAGTTCCCCACCCGGTCATTTAGTTTATATCCAGATACGCATTAGATATACGTACGCATTACATATATGTCTTTTTTCTGGGTGAAGTAAGAGTAGATATTCCTAATTTTGCTAGGGGTCTTTTTTCTCCGCCACATAGTAAAAACTTTTTGAACGACCGGTTAAAACAGATTGGGCCAGAGAAAAAGATTTTGACGCTACTTCTGCAGGTCTAGTTTTCCATGCGCGATTACGAATTTTCTTTTTCGATCCGGAAGTTCGTTTTTTAGGGACTGCCATATATCTATTATTTATTCTCCGATTAACTTAAATTTATGTTGATACGTATCAATGGGATAGGTATAATAGGTAAGAAACTAAGGAAAAACGAGCACGGGCAGAAAGAAATGGCAAAACTATGAAGTTCCATGTCGCTACATCGATTTTACAGGTATCTATTGACTCCATATAAAAGACTAGTTAAGATTTGTTTAGGTCTTTGTCACCGAAATCAATGGAATCAACCACAAATCGAATCATATTTTCTCTATATCCAAAAATTCGTCACTTTTTCTTCTTGGAGTGAATCTGTTGTATCACTAATTTTTTTTTGAAACAACCATGTAAGATTCTGCCTCTGACAGCTGCATTATCCAACCACGGATAGCCGAAGTTGACGCCAGATCCGTGACGAATAAGTAAAACCCGATTTATTGATATTTTCATATTGGACGTCAACGCGTGTCGAACTGGAGCGAAGTGCTGAGCATCGTAGAATCTTCCCTGCTCCACTCGGAGTTGTTTACCGCCGATGTCAATTATTGCATATTTATTCATTCTAACTTCCTCTTCTTATATCTCCATCTTATTTTTAATACTAGAAAACAATGAGGGTGTGATTTGCAAACCTATTCAAAATTGAATCATCTGAAATAAGTATCTCGGGCATCTTTAAATGTTGTCAAGTTTTTCACATATTTTTAGACATGAAACTAAAAAAACCACACAGATGAAATTTTTTGCTTAATCAAACATTCATTAAATTATTTGCATATATTCTATTTCATATTGTTCCCAGATTTCGATTTTTGACTCCTAATCCTAATCAGAAGAAGTTGGAAACGATAACAAAGTTAATTTAGATTTGATACGCCCGTGGAATTTTCAAATAAATATGCCTGCCTCATCCCCCTGTGTCCGCTGGTAGCTTCTTGCCTGACCGGATTCCTCTCGTTTCTCCTTCCAGAAGCAGCGAGAAGCTTGCGGCGCCCATGCGCTGCATTCAACACTTTCTCATTAGCCACTGCTATGTCTGTATCCCTTTCACTCTTTTGTAAACAGGCTGCGACTCATTCTATCCAACAGTATTTGTGGGCTCGGATTCCGAAAAGTGATTTCCATTTGAAGATAGGTCTTTTAATTGATCCTCTTACTCTTGTTATGGCAACATTAGTTACTACCGCGGGTATCTCAGTGATGGTTTACAGCGATAGTTACATGTGTCACGACTAGGGATACGCACGGTTTTACGCTTATCTAAGTTTGTCTACCGCGTCCATGTTGGGGTTAGTTTTTAGTCCCAACCTGATACAGATTTACGTATTTTGGGAATTAGTTGGGATGCGTTCTTATTTGTTAATAGGTTTTTGGTTTGCGAGATCGAGTGCCGCAAATGCTTGTCAGAAATCTTTTGTGACTAATCGCATAGGAGATTTCGGGTTGCTGTTGGGTATATCAGGCATTTACTGGGTAACAGGCAGCTTCGAGATTTCTGAATTGTGTGATTGATTTCTTGAATTAAATAACAGCGGCATCATTAATCCGATCTTTGCTAATACAATTGCCCTTTTACTTTTTTCAGGTCCGGTTGCCAAGTCTGCCCAATTTCCACTTCATGTATGGCTACCAGACGCCATGGAGGGACCCACGCCCATATCGGCTCTGATTCACGCAGCTACTATGGTGGCCGCCGGAATTTCTCTAATAGCTCGAATTTTCAACTTTATTTCGGTATTACCTACAACCATGTATGCCATTTCCTGGGTAGGCGGAGTCACAACCTTGTCAGGTGCCACACCGGCTCTCGCTCAGAGAGACATAAAAAGGGGTCTGGCCTACTCCACGATGTCCCAGTTAGGATATATGGTACCAGCTTCGGGTATCGGCGCTTCTCGATCCGCTTTGTTTCACCTCATTACACATGCCTACTCAAAAGCTTTGTCATTCTTGGGTTCTGGTTCAGTTATCCATTCCATGGAAAAAGTGGTTGGATATTCTCCCACTAGAAGTCAAAACATGTTTCTAATGGGTGGCTTACGAAAACACATGCCAATTACTGGAATTACCTTCCTTTTGGGCACCCTCTCTTTATGCGGTATACCCCCGCTATCCTGTTTCTGGTCCAAGGATCAAATTATTACAGAAAGTTGGATGCGCTCCCCCTACCTTGGGTTGACGGCTTCTATTACAGCAGGACTTACCGCGTTTTACACGTCTCGTATTTACCTACTCACTTTTGAAGGAAATTTCCGCGCCAATCAAATAAATTACATCGGTTTTGATACCCTATTTCCATCTGAATTTATTATCACCTCGTGGGGTGGGACTCAACCAAAATCATTTACTGAACAAACCCATAACGACTTCGTATCTGTTACAGATATGGAACGAAACAAAGTCGAAGAAGCAAGAAACTTCGTGACCGTCTATACTTCTGAAGAGGACCCCACTTGGGAGAAAACAATTCAAACCCGTTCTGAGCGAAATCTGCTACATCCCCAAGAATCAAATTTCTGCATGGTATTACCTCTGATTATCTTGGCGATACCCACCGTATCCGTTGGGTTGGCGGGAGTTGATCCAACTCAAAAAGGAACTGGTACGGATCCCCTGTTTGACTGGCTAATTTCTCTCTCGTCTTTCCCCGAAATTAATAAACATTTTGAAAATTTAACAGAAATATTAATAAGCTCAACTCCTTCCCTGATTTTATCTATTATTGGGTTATCAATTTCTTTTGAAGTTTATGGCCGGGGTGGTAAACTTGTTGATACCAAATTTTTTGGTATATTAAGAAATAAAAATTTACTAAATACTTTTTTACTTTCCACCAAAAATTGGTCCATAAATCGAGGTTATATTGATTATTACTACGACATTTACTTCACGCGGGGCATAGTTGCAACTAGCAAGCTTGTTTTTCATTTTGACCAATGGATAATCGATGGATTTATTAACGGAACTGGCACATCAAATCTTTTCAGTGGAGAGGGTATTCGACGCGGAAAAAATGGTAGAATATCTCACTATTTATTTGGATTAATTATTGGAACTATTTCATCGATGTGTTGCAGCTAGTTGTTGATTTCCCAATTCCGCCCTTGCCGTAAACTGCTACTTTCGTTTCACGAAGCTCCAATTCGCGTTCATTTCTCCCGACTATTGTTCATCTTCCCCATCTCTATCTCTCTCCTTCTTGCTACTTCTACTTCTCAAAGATATTACTTCTTTCTATGAGGTAGGAGAATCCTGCGGCTATTCTACTATGCTTCTTGGGGGGGGGGGAATAGAAAGTACCAATTGGTGACCGATCGATACAGATCGTGGGGGGCTTGTGGGGTTGATCTCGACCTCGATCGGTTGCCCCCCCCCCCCTCTCCCACGATTCGGGTCCCCGTCCCCTCCCATTCAAATGGGATTGCTATCGCCGCCGCCTCCTCCTATAATGGGAGTTAGAGTGTACGCGAAGTCTACTTCAGAAAATGTCGGAGAAAGCTTAACGTCTTACAGATTTAGAAGCGATTCAGAGGACGAAAGAGCAAAGGTCTTTGAGTGTGTATGAGACCGAATCCCCTACCACTTTCCTCGGTAGCTCAGCGGTAGAGCGGTCGGCTGTTAACCGATTGGTCGTAGGTTCGAATCCTACCCGGGGAGATTCGTTCGAATCTACCTCAACAATTCCTACTAATTGGGTAGTTGCGTTTCCCACATATGCCAAATCAAATTGTGCTGGACCGTGGAAAGACTCATATAGGAAATGTCCCTAAGTTCCTTAACTATTTGATATGCCACAACAAAATTATTTCTATCAGTAAAAGAAAAATATAGATCTTCCTTTTACTGAATTTGGCTTCTAATTATATTGCTAGAGATCTAGACAGAATGAAGGGTATCTAAGATTTGTTCTATGAACTTTCGTGAGAAAATAATTTCGTCGTTTGATCCAGTGACGCCCCACCAAACCAGAACGGATGGAATAGATATTAATAAATTTCAAGCAACATATTATAGATAAGAAAATCCTGAAATGGGCAACGGTTTCGCCTCATCCATTTGTTTCTATGAACCAGAAGCCTAAACCGAATAAATCGCTCTGGAAAATCTTCTGCTACCACGTAAGAATCAAAGTGAGCGGGACTAAATGTCTGCGGATATTGCAGATGTATATCCATGGAGGAAATTTCTTTGACGTATTCGGAATCTCGCTCCTCTTCATCCAAGGGGAGATTATTCCACCGCTTAGTAGATGAGTCAGGTTTCAATTTTGGATTATCTTCATTTGGATTATCTTCATTTGGATTATCTTCACTATTACCTTCACTATTATCTTCACTATATAGAAAGAAATTTTTAATTTTTTTATTTGACATTTTATTAAGGTGCTGCCTTCTCATACCATAAATGGTGTAAAGCCTCCGCGCCAGTTTTTTCGTCGGCAACAAGCTGCGACGCGAGGAGGGAATGTTAGCATCTGGCTGGAACAGAAGCATGGGGTCCCAGATGAAGCGCCCCCCGAAGAGTCGAGTCGTTTCATCTAATCGATTACAGTGTGTTTCATATTCATTAGATGAGTCGCCGGATATTCCCAATTCGATAAATTGCTCGCGTAACAACATATTATCCAACCGGTTTTCCAATCTTTTAATAAATTTATCTGTCACATTAGTCGCAGATTTCTCAAAACTAAATAGATATCCGCTTTTCCCACACCATTGACTCTTGTCACCCTTAATCCTATTGAATTCAAAATCTTGTTGGGGTATATAATTCCGATTTTGGTAGAGGAGAATTAGATTATACAAATGATTGGGTTCAGATGATACCCTCATCAATTCATAAGCCCCGCTTCGCAGGAAACGGAGACGCCAAGCCTTATGGGACCAAGTGATCTCGCGCGACACTTCCGTCGGACTTGAGTTTATTAGTTCGGGTGACTGTTGCAGTTCGAAGTCGGTTAGACTGCTAAATCCCCCCTTTCTCATAAATTTAGAAGAACGACTTGGAGAGGTTACACCTGAACAATACTTGGGTTTACCGATAGGAACGGAGAAGGGAAGATTACTGCTGCGTTGACTTTCGTCTCTACAAATTTCTGAACGTGAGAAATTAGTCGAGAGGTTTTCTAGTACACCACAAGCTAGGTTCAAGTCATTCTCTACGAGTTTGTCAATAACAATGAAATTTTCTTCCTTTCCCACATCCGTTTGGAGCAAATCGCGAGCTACTAATCCAGCTAGTATCCCTAGGATATGCGAAAATAGAGTGAATTCATTAAATGTTGACTCGGTTATCGAAGGTTCCACATACCAGTTAGACAAATAATAAAATCGCATCTTTAACGCGTTACGACCAATATATGTATTCGTGAGATAAGTATCTATCAAACTATTATTTGAGGTAGCTTTCGCTATCTCGTGAGAAAAGATGTCCCATTCAGAACCGGATTCTATCCCATTGCCCATATCACTAGCAGTCGAATGTTGTCTATGCAAAGCTAATTCAATTGCGTCGCTACATATAACCTTACTTCTTTTGGAAGTACCTATTAGTAACGCCTCATTAGCAAGAAGGAATAAATCTCGTTTACTATAACCCGTAGTTCCAAACCCAGTACCTTCAATAAGAGGAAGGGGCGGATTAGCCCCCATTTCGCAACCTTTGATACGTAATAGAATTGATAAATCTTTCTGACGTTGATACCCGTTGGATTTTCGAAAATTTATTAATTAGTTTAACCGGTTCGGAGCTATTGGAGCTGGATCTATCCTCGCAGGTACGTGAGTCGTAGCGATAACAACATTCTTGCGCATGTTGGAATTGCCGCGCCTGTCACCAATACTTTTCAATATTTGGCAAAGTAAGAATTTGGGATCAGCTTCTAGCTTATGATACGAACGATGAATATTCAATTCATGAATATCTTGAATCCATGGTGTACAGGGAGACATCTCTTTCGCCATTTCAAAAACGAAATTTAATCGGTGTACGCTTTCTTTCGAAATGAAATTTCCACGTACATTATTAAAAAAGGATCGGTTGTATATCAGCTTTTTCATTGGTAGTTTCACCACTGGAAAGTAGGAATCGAATGCTACATCTCTAATAATGGAAGATCGGCCAGTTTCTATGGGTCCTACTAGCAAAATTCCTTTAGATGGTAGTAATCCCGATTGGAGTGAGATAGGTATGTCATGACATGGCATATTTAGTAGACTGCCTCTTCGTCTCGCTGTTACTGAAAATAGAATATTTCTCTCGAGGGCGGAAAAAGCCCACTTTTCCGCAGGATCCAACTTACGGATCTTGTGACTCAATAGATCATTTTGCCAGAATTGACGCAAGTATGCCAAAACATTAGATCTTTCTTGTGGATAAGGTTCATGAGAAATCTCGTTGCTCAATGAATCATAATTGGAATTCAATTTCGACACATACCTATAAAGAATTTTATTCGTCACTAAATGTTGAGTCAGTAGTTCTTTCTTACTATCTAGGATATCGGGGCTTTCTCTATGAAATATCCATGAATCGATTTCATCTTTCACAAAGAAGAAAAAAATTATATTATTTATATAATTCAAGAATCTATTCAAAGAATAGATTAGTAGATCTCTCGTTGACATTTAGCTTGTCGAAGGGGAATGCATTACCTCTTTCAAATAGGATCCACGCGTTGGGTCTGTCAAATATTCAATGGTATTGAAACGTTTCCATAAATGAAAGGAATTGGAACCCGAAGCGGCAGACAAAGGGTGTGTGAATAATGCAAGAACAATTAATACTGAAAGAATGAAGTAATAGAAGATAGACCTATTGGAAGATTGAGATACTGACCATCCTCCCGAATGTAAAATCTCCGCTTCATCAGGAATTTCCTCGAAAATAAGAAGACTTATCTCGGATACTATAGTATTGATAGAATCGTTGTCGAATCTCAATCCTAGGCTTTGCAGTCTTTGAGACAAATAGGCTTTCGCACCATCTACCACATCTTCAGCAATTCTTTTGGAAATTCTATTAAAATTATGAGTTGAGTCATAACTTATTTTAAGTCCTATTTCTGGATATGTTTCTCTAATCAGATCGTAGAAGTATTTCCACCAGGTGGGGGTAAAAAACCAAGGGATGTAATCTCTAAATAAGCTCCATTTTTCATCGATATTGTCTTTCCAAAAGATCCAAGAGATCTTATATCTGTTCAAATCTTTTAGTAATTCATTGAAATTGATAAAGTGGGATGGACGAATAGCCTCCCTCCGGATAGATTGATCCGCAAAATCCGTATCTTCGTACGCAACCTCCTTTCCAATCGATTCTGCTAGAGATCTCGATGTTACATCGTTGCATAATGGGAGTCTTAGCAACCAATAAGATGTTTCCAATTCTTCCGGTTCCCAGAAATACTTAATAGACAAATTCTTTTGATAGACTCGATCCAATACCAGATTCTTGAGACGAGGTTGGGGTTGCCAATCCGACGATGAATCGGAGTTTATCGACGTTTTCTCCAAAGAAACTCCATCGCTATTGCACGAATATAGAAATGACTCTATCGTTTCACGAGGAGATAAGTTCAAACTCGCCAGTAACCTCTTCAGATCCGAAATAGAATTGGAAAGTCCATCTGAGTGAGTTACTAATGCTGTGGATTCATGCAGATTAGATGAAGTAAATTGAATTGGTGTGAGTGCGTGACCAGCAACCTCCCCCGCTGTTTGTCTCGATAAATTGGATGACAGCGAATCCGACAGTTGGGGATGAATAAATGAGATGATATTAGATGAGATGGTTTCATCTTCGGAGCCCACATAGAAGTTTTCTAAGACGTTGAGGTAACTACTGTTGCATCTCCCAATAAAAAAATTTCTTCTGATTCTCGGAATAAAGTTGCTTCCAGCACAGTTCTGTATAGGTAAGTCGTCTAGAAAGTTTAGTTTATCAACCTGATCGGAGATGTATCTCAAAATATTCTCACCAATATCTCTAGTTGAACCTCCCCCACGGTTTAAATCATGCATAAACAGATTCCAAAATTGCCTCCCCGTAATGGAAAAATCATTGCTTGAAAACCCTGTTCGGATAGATTCAATGCAGGGCAACCCGATAGAAGTAGGATTCACTGCAGGTTCCAGCTCGGTCGAAGAGCCTACCGATTTCTCACTCATTAACAGTTTGGATTCAATGAATAAACTCTTTTTTCTCTCAAGAATTGTTTTGAGAAAAAGTATCTGTTCATCAATGTAACCATCGAATAAACTTGATAAAAGATCAAGCTTCATGAGATCTATCTTGTTTAATTTCTCGAGATCTATATCGTTCAATTTTTCGATGCAATAATCAATGGTATATATCAAAACTTTCTGGCGAATAACCTCAGCAACAATCATTTTATAAAGAAATAAAACATTGAGAAATCGGTGAAAATATTTTTCGTTCCGTTGATTGTTACTACCAAGACTGGCACCAATATTATTTAGTAATTCGTTTCCTATTATTGATACACGGTAAATTGATTCCTCCAAATCATACTTTAAGACTTCCCCTGTCGGGGAAAAAGACGAATCCTCGGTCGTATCGAGCCACCTATGCGCATTTGACTGAACATTTCTATACTCATCAATTTGAAAAGTAATATATTCGTTCAATAGGCGCCCTACGTTATCTTTCCATTTCAATACTATTTATTCAGTTGCAATTCCTGTTACACCGGTGTACTCCCCGATCCCCGTCCAGCCATCCAACCGATATTTGATTTGAAAGAAATATTCAGTAGATAATGCGCAGAAATAGTCATAGGAAAGAAATATGTATGTTGAGTAGAGAGGTATTATTCTATTTCGTCCATACAATCTAACTAAAGAATATATTGAATGTATGTTACTCTCTTCTTTCAATTAGTTTAAAAAAGTAGTATTTTCACTTCGATTACTTATTTTTCCAAGTATACCTAAAAAAGATATTTTCAAATAGTTTGGAAGAATCTCATTGAGGTTGAGGTGTCTGCTACTCGCTAGCCCAAACTTCTTGCCAGATATTTGAGTAAGCGGCATGTCGCCCTTCATTTTCAATGGAAATCCTTTCCCAGATTTGACGCTATTACTGACGTCAATAACTATTGCCCCATTAGAAATCGGATTTGATTTCTCGATTATCGAAATAAATTTGGTGAGTCGATTTATTAATCCATTTCTCATTTGTGAATAAGTGTGTAGAATGGGAAATTCTTCCCCATTTTTGTCACAATCTAATCCGGATATACAGCCACGAAACGACATCGTTTTCTCACAAGACGTAAATGAAGACAAGTTGGAAAAGGCTTCTCGTTCGGGGTAAAATCCCGATCCATCCCCCTGGTGATCTGCTGAATTTCCGGATTCAAGTAACGCCTTGTCATAGGAGTTTAATACTACGGGACTTAATGAGTCGTTTCTCAATTGTGTTGTTTGTAACCGACCCGGATCTCGCTTGTTATGATTTTTCCAAAAGAATAACGAGTCGAAATCACTTTGGTTGTTTCTAGAAACTACCAGATAGTTATAGAATTTGAAAAACCTACTTGAATTTTGTAAACACCTACCCCCACAAAATACTTGAATCCTTTCAAAATCATCCTTGGATATATCTCCGCCAAGGCGTGAACCCCTCACTACGCATGCCTCCCATCTACCGGAAACCAGGGAAATCATCGCATCATAGCGAACTTGCTTCCCTCTTTTCGTTGAACCTGCAGAAATATCTTCGTTCAAACCCAAGTAGTGGGAAACGGGTATTCTCCTCTTTTCACTCCTTCCAACAGATAAAGATCTTTCGAATCGGGGAAAGCAGTCACAGGAGAAATCACCAAGGTTTTCCGCTTGTTTTCTTCTTACTCCGTCACCCCCATTAATGACTCCCGTTAATACAAAACTTCTTTCGATCGACCTTTTGTCACTCAAGCAATACATGGAAATTGGTATTGTCAGCAACATCAGCATCTCCAGGGTGATGCCACTACCTCTTTTTAGTGAATCACGCAGATTGCGTAAAAATAGTGAACTTAGAAATCACAAGTCAGATAATCTGATGAAAGGTTCACAATTGGAAGATGGACTAATTAAAAATTCTTTGAGATGTTGGTTTTTCAATGATTCGAAGAAGTGATCTAATAGACTGACTTCTATTAACTCCGAAACTTTAGATGAAAAATCTGGACTTCCTACTCTTTCTCTTGCCACCTCTTTTACCTCATCTTCTTTTTTCATATCAATTCTATGCGGTAGATACTATCTATTTCCCACATTTATTATACCAATAATCTTGAAAATTTCAAGATAGGATGGAATACATATTTCAGATGAGTCTAGTGATTTCTGTGAATAGTCGTATCCAAAATTGGAATTAGATCGGGAATTCTAAATTGTTATTGTCGAGGAGACCCACACATATCCCATCTACCTTAACAGTTCCTCCCTGTTCCAAGCAGAGCGATGGGGTCGAATTACCCAATTGGATTATGGGCGAACGACGGGGATTGAACCCGCGCGTGATGGATCCACAATCCATTGCCTTGATCCACTTGGCTACGTCCGCCCCCCCTGTTGATTTAGTTGGCTCCCCCCCGGACGTGAACAAGATCTATCTGTTAAGCAATCTAGATAGGTCCTTCGGTTGATACACATACATATTAGCTGTATGTATATAACAAGACAATAGAAAATCTTTGAAATGAGGAATACACTCCTTCTTTTATCCAAAAGGTTGGGGTGGGGGATTGCAAGCATTCTGCAAATCGGAGTAGGAAACTTCGTAATCTATTAAATCGCAGAAGGATATTCCAAATAGTTTTCAGAATTTAAGGTTGGAAACTGATAATCGTGAAATTGTGATAAGCTGTTATCATTATTTTCATTCGTTCTACCGAATGAACCTTCATCTCATTGGACACCAAACCTCCCCCTCTGAAGTTAAGAGATTTGGTATCCAGTTGTGCTGCATAACCAGACGGATGTTATCCGTTTATAGAAGGAGCTTCAACAGAAGCCAAGTCTAGAGGGAAGTTATGAGCGTTACGTTCATGCATGACTTCCATACCTAGGTTAGCACGGTTTATGATATCAGCCCAGGTGTTTATGACACGACCTTGGCTGTCAACCACGGATTGGTTGAAGTTAAAACCATTCAAGTTGAATGCCATGGTGCTAATGCCTAAAGCGGTGAACCAGATACCTACTACGGGCCAAGCAGCTAAAAAGAAGTGCAGAGAACGAGAATTGTTGAAGCTAGCATATTGGAAGATCAAACGACCAAAGTAGCCGTGAGCAGCTACAATGTTGTAGGTTTCTTCTTCTTGACCGAACTTGTAACCTGCATTAGCAGACTCATTCTCAGTTGTTTCTCTGATCAAACTAGAAGTTACCAAAGAACCATGCATAGCACTGAATAGGGAGCCGCCGAATACGCCAGCTACACCCAACATGTGGAAGGGATGCATAAGGATATTGTGCTCAGCCTGGAAGACGATCATGAAGTTGAAAGTACCAGAAATGCCTAGAGGCATACCGTCAGAGAAACTTCCTTGACCAATTGGGTAGATCAGGAAGACGGCGGCAGCAGCTGCGACAGGAGCCGAGTACGCAACAGCGATCCAAGGACGCATACCTAGACGGAAGCTTAGTTCCCATTCGCGACCCATGTAGCAAGCTACACCAAGTAGGAAGTGAAGAACGATAAGTTCGTAAGGACCACCATTGTAAAGCCATTCATCGACGGAAGCTGCTTCCCAGATTGGGTAGAAATGTAACCCAATAGCTGCAGAAGTAGGGATGATAGCACCGGAGATAATGTTGTTACCGTATAACAAAGAACCAGAAACGGGTTCGCGGATACCATCAATATCTACGGGAGGAGCTGCGACGAAAGCAATGATGAATACAGAGGTTGCGGTTAGCAAGGTGGGAATCATTAAGACACCGAACCATCCGATGTAAAGACGGTTTTCGGTGCTGGTAATCCAGTCGCAGAAGCGACCCCATAGGCTTGCGCTTTCGCGTCGTTCTAAAGTTGCGGTCATGGTAATTTTCGGTTTTCAAGAAATAATTGGTGATTCCCCAGGCTAGTAAGCTTGTTAATTTATAATATATCACAAAAACCAATCTGTGTCAACCAAAATTAATTGAGTCTCCAGAATTCTTGGATATGGGGGCTTCTTTTTGATATCTCAAACAATTTCTACTCCATGCGATGCGCGTCCCAATTAATTTCAGTCTCTGAAAAACTGGTCATGCGTCAAGCCTTTTTGCGAGGCACTCCGCAACCCTGCACCGGCCCCCCCCCCCCGCCTCCTATCAGGAGAAGTCTAATAATTAACAACCTAAGAAAGAAGAGAAGTAGTTGCCAATCCCCACTTGTGGCTTGGACACCCGTTATTCGTCGTTCACCCCTCACTCAACTCAACCATTTCTTCGTAGTGTTTTTCGATTCCCAGATAGTTTGTGCCCCGGTTCCAATCCACAACGCAATTACTGCGGATTGGAACGAATCCGAAACTAACGGAAATGGGCAAAAGCTTTGTTGGCTTCCGCAACTTTATGAGTCTCCTCCTTCTTCCGTATGGCACTACCGGAATTTCTGGCGGCATCCATTGATTCATCACTCGATCTTAAAACCATACTTCGACCTGAGCGTTTTCGACACGCGATTAATGACCACCGGATAGCCGAAGCTTTTCCCTCTGCCGGTACTACTTCAACGGGAACTCGATAAGTTGATCCACCTACACGTTTGGTTTCTGTCACTACGTCGGGAGTTACCCCGCGCACCGCCTGTCGCAGAACAGACAGTGGGTTCCTATTTGTCTTTTACCTAATCCGCTTCATAGCCTGATAAAAAATCTGATAAGCCAGTGATTTCTTGCCGTTTTTCAGGATACGATCAACTAGCATATTTACTAATCGATTACGATAAATTGGATCTGATTCGATAGTTTTCTTTCTGTTCACTACACTGCTCCGATGTAACACGAGTTTACAAATATAAATATGTCAGATTTCAATCAATTCTTTTATTTCAATGGTATCTTAAGCTACTATTTCGGCTTCTTCACTCCATATTGTAGGGTGGATCCACCGGTTAGTCGAGGATCTCCCTCCAAACTGCACGTGCGACTTTCATCGAATACAGCTTTCCACATGATTGAATAGAAACTATTCAAATGATTTTGAACCATTTATTTTTTAAGATGCAAATCATATTTACTCATTGCATATTGGGTATCCGTTTTCTCTTATTCCGCGGATGAGAAAATCGAAGTTTAGATATAAAAGAAGAAAATCTTGCAATTCAGTTATCTTACTAGAAATGTCCGTAGGTTTATCAATCCAATCAGTAGATGTGCATAAAGCCTTCACTGAATCTCCGTAGTCGTAATCTAAACCTGTTCCAAGAGGAAAAGACGTCCCAAGATTTTCTAGGTGGGAGTCCAGGTAAAACTCAACTTAGTGGAATAGAATACCTTAGACACCAAGTTGTTTCACACAAATAGATAGATAATAATTAATCTCTATCAATCTCTGTAGTAGCAGGCTTCAGTCCCCTTGCAATACTGGGTCAGCTACACATTTAACATATCAGAACAACTGATACGGAATCGTCGCAGTGATACGAGTTGTGACAATGTTATGCAACGCACTAGAACGCCCTTTCTTACGATCCTTCACCCCTACAGCATCTAAGGTTCCTCTAACAATGTGATACCTAACACCGGGTAGGTCTTTGACCCTTCCGCCTCTCACGAGGACCACCGAATGTTCCTGCAAATTATGGCCAATACCTGGTATGTAAGCCGTTACCTCAAACTTGGAGGTTAATCGAACTCTCGCGACTTTACGTAGGGCAGAGTTGGGTTTCTTTGGTGTAGTCGTGGAATAGTCGACAGCTCCAATGTCACTATACGGAACCGTACGTGAGATTCCCACCTCATACGGCTCCTCGTCATTCAATTACCCCTGAGATGAGAAAGGGAGTCCAAAAATCCTCCCAATTGTTTTCAACTACGAAATAAAAAGAAGAAATTAAATTCTTTTCAATTTATTTTTAAGGCTTCGGCTTTGCGCCCCACTCATTTTCCGGATCCCGTTATTACTAATAAGCAACGCAGATAGAAAGATGAAAAATCTATCAAATCGATGGGTAGATTTGTTAATGAGTTCCCTGTTTTCGTGCAAGTAATATGATGCGGATTGAGTATGGAGGAGATTGACGAGTCGGTATCAGCTTATCCGCATCATTAATCATTTTTTGATAAGGAATCCATTTTGAAATGAAGACAGTTTCGACATCTCACTCTCGTTCTTTATTTCGTTTTGACGAGGCTATCTGAGGAGGATCTGGCAACCTAACGCCAACGAACTACCTTAACAAGTAGGTGAGCTGAAATATGGAATAGGTAGGATCCAATCACTACCTGCAGTTTGCCAGCGACGACGACGCTGAAGTGACGATGAAGAAAACGAAGCAATAGAAATAAGTTAAGGTTAATAGGTTATAAATTGAGGTTACTTGGTTATTCGTTTAGTTGATTGCAGCTTAGTCAGCCTGTTCCGTCGCGAGCCGCTGGTCAAGCCCCACTGCATCCTACTACCCTCCTTCTGCGAACCGAATCAGAAATCTAGGTTCCGCAGGGAAGAGATTGTACCACAGGAGCTCGGGGAGGTCAAGTCAAGCCGTTTCTGTCACCACTATCAATCCCATATCTCAGAGATTGTGAGTAAGAAAGACCGGAAGCCTGGCAAGGGAGGAGTTAGCACCGATAGGGGTGGGGTGCCAGTATATCAGGTATAGCTATAAAGTTACGAGGTTACAAGGATGTGATGTTAAGTAGAGGTGGAGGCAGCCTCGACTCCCTCGCAACATTCTTCAAAAAATCTTTTAAATTCAATTTGGGGACTTCCCAAACTGAAACTGCCTCTCAGTTTCTTTCTGGATGGAGCTAGTAAAACAAATAGGCCAGGCACACTGAGCAATCTGTTACCTCCGCTCATATCCTATCTCTATGGTGTAGGACCCATAAAAACTATTTTGAGCAGGAAGAGAAGAGCTCTGTTTACCATCCATATCTGCTTCTCCTTGCTTCGCTCCTCTCAATTACGCCGGGTTTCCCATATTGATTTCACATCGAGTAATGCATCCTAACACCGGGAGAAATATCTCACTTCTTATTGGAGCTTAATTTACTAAAACTAGATTGAGAAATGAGGTAACGGATTTCGGGAAGCCATATCCCAGGCTTTGAATTCATGAAAATATCTATTTCTCTCAGATGGAGCTTCTATTCTTCATCTCATAAGGGAATAACGAGAAGACGCCTCAAGCCGCTTACTCGTCTGTCTCCCCCAATAACTGATGTGGGGACGACCAAATCC